ATTCTCTTTTATATTAAATAATATAAATATAATATATAAAAAAGTTCTGATATTTTTTTTTTTTTTAATTCAAAACTTAGACTAGTAATCTTTGACGAACAGGATAAAGAATCTTTTTTTTCTTTCGACACAAGAAAGAGATGTGGAAAATTCCTTTTCTTGTGTCGAATACTAGGAAGATGAATAATCGTCCCTATAATTTTGTGTTCCACGCATTTATCCGTTCTATTCCCCGCTTACTTATGTCTAGTATCTAGTCGAATTTTATTCGATTAGAATAGAAAACACTATTAATGTATTTTATGACATTGAAATGTGATAATAGTAACATAATAATACCACCCCAATTTGGATTCAAAAAAAGTAAAAAGTCTTCTTCACAATCTACATACTATGACTAGGAATGCAGTACAAGTAATGAGTATAAAAAAGCAAAAGGCTTTTCATAATATCCATTTTTTATCATAAAGAGTCGTCAAAAAGAATTTTGTTCTTTTTACGTTATGAGCTCAATGTCGATAAATCCGCGAGTCTAGAAATTCATTTCTGACAATTGAACCTTCTCGAACTGTTTCTTTTTAAGAACCAAAAAGATTTGTGCCAAAATAACAGATGCCAAGAAGAACAAAAGGCCTTGGACACGTAAGGGATCTTGAAGTACTATTTCTGCATCTCCCTGACCAAATCCGCCCACATTAGGATTACTCGTCAACGGTTGATCCAATTTGATAGATTCGCCTTCTGAAACAAGAAGTTCTGGCCCTGGAGGGATAATATCAACCACTTGACGTCCATCCGATGCATCCGCTATGGTTATTTCGTAACCCCCTTTTTCTTTTCGTATTATTTTACCTACTATACCTGCTGATGTAGCATTATAAACCGTATTGTTACTTTTGCTCCCGTCGGGATAAATCTGACCCCTTCCCCTGTTTCCGCCTACATATATAGGATATTTTAAGAAGTGAACCTCCTTCATAGTAGCGGGGTCCGGGGAAAGGATAGGAAAGGTTATTTCACTATATTTCTGACCAGGAACGGGGCCTATCACAAGAATATTTTTTTTATTGGGGCGATAGCTCTGAAAAGACAGATTGCCTATCTTTTCTTTTATCTCGGGGGAAATCCGATCAGCAGGAGCTAATTCAAAACCCTCTGGTAAAATAAGAACAGCCCCTACATTCAAAGCACCCTTTTTACCATTAGCAAGAACTTGTTTTAGTTGCATATCATAAGGGATTCGAACAACTGCTTCAAATACAGTATCTGGAAGTACCGTTTGTGGAACTTCAATATCCACGGGCTTATTAGCTAAATGGCAATTGGCACATACAATACGACCAGTCGCTTCTCGCGGATTTTCATAACCCTGCTGTGCAAAAATGGGATATGCACTTGAAATGGATGGCCGAGTTATGATATATATCATGAGCGATACGGAAATGGATCGAGTAATTTGTTCTTTTATCCAAGAAAAAGTCTTTCTAGTTTGCATGGTCCAACGATTGAGCCCAAAAATGTCTACAATAAATTTGGTAGGTCGCTAACCTAGTTCCCTATCCGCAATTCTGCTATTTACTGGAATAATTTTACTGGAATAAATAATATTAATATATAGAATAAATCTTTGGGATGGGTAGAAAAATAAAGAGTAAGTATGATTTTACATGCTTTGCTTCTGTACAACTACTCGGTTTAAAAAGTAAGAAACGTTAGAATTGAATTGGATTAATATCAGTAGATCCTTTTTTAATCATTCATTGAATGATAAATCACTACAAGTGACGGAGAAACACGATTTAAATAACGAAAAATCCAAAATTTAAATAGAGTATCTAGAATGACTGGAAAAGTAGAAACAAGACCAGATATAATTTGATCATTATGAGCAAATCCAAAATCTTTGTAGGCAAAGCCAATCATTAGTTCCCAACCATGGGGCGAATGGAATCCGATACATAAATCTGTTAATAAAAGAATCGAAAAAGCCTTTATTGTGTCACTTAAGTTATATAGGAATTCCTGAGCCCAAGAGTTAAGAATAACAAGTTCTTTATTACCCAAAATTGAATAACCACTTAGAATAACGAAACAGATTATATTTGTCAAGAAGTGCAAAATCGTATGGATATGATCCTCATTGTGTATCTTGATTAATTGGAGCGTTTCTTTGTGGATTCCTATACGAAGGTTTTGTAGATGTGTCTCCGAGTATTCCTTGATCATTTCCTCCAAAAGAAAGATTTCCTCCAATTCTATGAATTTTTCGAGAATATTTTTTTCTTGAATATCATTCAAAAAAATTTCAGATTGCCTAGTATTCCACCAATAAGTAACCCAAGATTCCAGACTTTTATTAAATGAGAGAGAAATCCACCAGGGCAACAATACTATAGATGCAAGATATAAAAGAGGGTTGAATGCTTTCTTTTTTGACATTTTTTCATTTCGTCTATGAATTTTTAATGAACCGACCTCATTAGTTGACTCTACGCCATCCAATATTTCTCTCATGCATGAGTTCTATTACAAAGTATCGAACTTATGAATCTATTCACTGTTTTGTTTTGTGGTTGTTACGTTACGTATACGTCTTCTTTGACTAGAATGAGCGTTATGAAGAAACTTCAGTTAAGTTATGGTATAGAAAAGGGGGATTCTTTAGTTTTTCCTTACTGCTGAGAAAGCATTCACTCTCTCAGCTCATTTCTCAAAATACTTCAATCGGTACACGCAAGAAATAGGCCAATTCGGCAGCTTTTTGTTCGATTTCCCGTGGAGTAACATTCTCATCAGTACGAGTCAAGGGAATGGCCCCCTGGCCTCTGATATCCATATAAAGGACACGGCGAGCATAAATACCCTCTTTAACTTCTATTCTGACGGACTGAATATCCTTTATAAGGAATCGGAGGAAGATGCGACGATTTTTTCCAGGGAATCCCCAACGAAAAATACACACCATTCCTTCGTTTCTATCGAATCGATCATAACCACCCCCTACATTCCACGAAATTGTGCACCACAAATAGGAGCTAATAAAGAGACCCGCGATCCCATAGAAAGACATCACAATCCCTTGTGGAAAAAAAAGGATTTGCTGAGACGGAAATAAAGATATCAAGTTTCTCCCAAGATAACTGGAAGTTCCAACCAATAAGAATCCTAATGAACCTAAAAAAAGGATAATGGCCCAGCAGAAATTACTTGTTTTTCGCGACCCCGTTATAGGTTGTATCCATATATGTTCTGATCGACAACTCATACTTGATCTGGTTTCGTTTTATTGTAATTGAGAGAATACCCTAGACTTTAGTCTTTTTGTTTCCGAAGTAACTCTCATCAACTAGTACTAGTTTGATGTGAACCTTTAAGAGTAATTTATCAAATTGGTTAGATCTAAAAAAAAAAATACCCTTCGTACGATCCCATCAATATACATATAGATGTACCGATTTTACAGTTCAGCCATCCGGTGATCCTGAGATTTTTTCAAATAGATAGAATTCCTTTACCCCATATCATCTTTCTACAGGCCAAAGAGCCCCTTTTCGACGGAAGCGCCCCATGTTATACCTTCTTTTCTTACACTAAATAGGTATCTGCGTTATGATACAAGTCTTAGTTTTGAAAAAAAAAATGGATCAGAGTTGGGCCCATCAGATCTAAACAGTCTTATTTTTTTGAACATGAAGAAATAAAGAAGCCATTGCCATTGCCGGAAATACTAAGCCTACTAAAGGCACCAAAACAGAGGGAAAGTCGAAAGTTGTCATATAAAGGATACCTCAATTTACTATTTGTACCTGTTATTATTTATATTAATATTATAAATCTAAGTATATATCTAAGTGAGTATAGAAGGTACAAAAGCATATATCATATCTATAGTTTCTATATTCTATATTTGGATTATATATACATACGTAAGACGTAGAACAAAAATTTTTTATTTTCCTATAATTTAACGAAAATAAGAATTCACTTTACAATTTAGATCTTATGTCAACAAAGAAACCCCATTCATATTCGTTTTACTTGGATTCTGATAAACTAACTACTTGTTTGCTACAAATAAAAAAGGAACTTAATGCTCTATTGAATTTTGATTCAAAGGAAAGAAAGCGTGTAGCTGAAATAACTCACTCAGAACGCTTTTTAAAGGATTACGTGGTACGATTAGATCGAATAAGCCCTTCTGGAATAAATATTCAGCCGCCTGTGAACCTTCAGGTACTGTTTTATTCAATGTTTGTTCAATTACTCTTTTACCCGCAAATGCAATATAGGCATTGGGTTCGGCAATAATGATATCTCCCAACATACCAAAACTCGCAGTTACCCCCCCTGTAGTAGGAGATGTAAGAATTGGTACATAGAATAACTTTTTATTTGATTGATAATCATATAAAGCAGAAGATATTTTAGCCATTTGCATTAAACTCAAACTTCCCTCTTGCATACGCGCCCCCCCGGAAGCACATACTATAATAAGAGGGAGAAATTTGTTAGTAGCGTACTCAATCAAACGGGTTATTTTCTCCCCAACCACGGATCCCATACTACCCCCCATAAACTGAAAATCCATAACCCCAAGTGCTATGGGAATACCGTTTAATTGGCCTATACCTGTTTGAACGGCTTCAGTTAATCCTGTCTTTCGTTGATAAGAATCGATACGATCTTTATAAGGCTCCTCTTCCGAATGAAATTCAATGGGATCCAAAGAAACCATGTCTTCATCCATAGCATCCCAAGTATCCGGATCGATCGAAAGTTCGATTCTATCGGAACTACTCATTTTCAAATGATATCCACATTGTTCACAAAGATTCATTTTTGATTTTAAAATTTTCTTATAATTTAATCCATAACAATTTTCACATTGAACCCACAAATGTCTGTATTTTTGAGTTACATCCAGATCATTGGAACTTTCTATTATAGTGCTACCATTCGTGCTGGTACTTATATCGGACCCCTTACTTTCACCACAAACG